TTGTTATCTTATTAGTTAATAATCCTAATGATTGGATTCATATGCTTAATTCCTGATAGGAAATAAAATAGTCAAATGATTATTGACTATTCATCTATTGTATTTTCATCAAATAGGGGGCAAGAAGACTCTATGGAAAAATGGTGGTTCAATTCGATGTTGTCTAACAATAAGTTAGAACATAGGTGTGGACTAAATAAATCAATGGATAGTCTTGATGCTATTGGACATACCAGTGGAAGTGAAGAACCCATTCTAAATGGTACGGAGAAAAACATTCCTAGTCGGAGTGATTGTGGCAGTTATAGTTTCAGAAATGTTGATTATTTATTTGATATCAGGGATATTTGGAGTTTGATCTCTGATGACACTTTTTTAGTTAGGGATAGTAATGGTGACAGTTTTTCTGTATGTTTTGATATTGAAAATCAGATTTTTGAGATTGACAATGATAGTTCTTTTCTGAATGAACTAGAAAGTTTTTTTTCTAGTTATTTAAATAGTGGGTCTAAGAGAAACAATCACTACTATTATCATTGCATATATGATACTCAATCTAGTTGGAATAATCACATTAATAGTTGCATTGATAATTATCTTCGTTTTGAAGTCAGTATTAATAGTTCCATTTCGGGTGGTACCGACAATTACAGTGACAGTTACATTTATAGTTTCATTTGTACTGAAAATGTAACTGGTAGTGAAAGTGGGAGTTCTAGTTCTGGTATAAGAACTAGTAAAAATGGTAGTGATTTCAATATAAGAAGAAGATCTAATGATTTCGGTAGAAATAAAAAATACAGACATTTATGGGTTCAATGCGAAAATTGTTATGGATTAAATTATAAAAAATTTTTTAGGTCAAAAATGAATATTTGTGAACAGTGTGGATATCATTTGAAAATGAGCAGTTCAGATAGAATCGAACTTTCGATTGATCCGGGGACTTGGGATCCTATGGATGAAGATATGGTCTCTATGGACCCCATTGAATTTCATTCAGAGGGGGAACCCTATAGAGATCGTATCGATTCTTATCAAAGAAAGACAGGTTTAACCGAAGCTGTTCAAACAGGCATAGGTCAACTAAATGGTATTCCCATAGCAATTGGAGTTATGGATTTTGAGTTCATGGGAGGTAGTATGGGATCCGTAGTAGGCGAGAAAATCACCCGTTTGATCGAGTATGCTACTAATCGATCTTTACCTGTCATTATTGTGTGTGCTTCTGGAGGAGCGCGCATGCAAGAAGGAAGTTTGAGTTTGATGCAAATGGCTAAAATATCTTCCGCTTCATATAATTATCAATCAAATAAAAAATTATTCTATGTATCAATCCTTACATCTCCTACAACCGGTGGAGTAACAGCCAGTTTTGGTATGTTGGGAGATGTCATTGTTGCTGAACCTAATGCCTACATTGCATTTGCGGGTAAAAGAGTAATTGAACAAACATTGAATAAGACAGTACCCGATGGTTCACAAGCGGCTGAGTATTTATTCCATAAAGGCTTATTTGACCCAATTGTACCACGTAATCCTTTAAAAGGTGTTCTGAGTGAGTTATTTCAGCTCCACGGTTTCTTTCCCTTGAATCAAAATTCAAAAAATTAATAAAGTATAGCACTAAATTCAGTTATTTGTAGCGAACAATAGTTCATCGTAATCAAAAAAAAAACTAAAAAAAATGGTGTTTTCTTTGATGACATAAGTTCTACTTGTAATAAGAGTTAGAAGTTTCGGGTAATTACTTTTTATTTTTTCCTCCGGATCTATTTTTTTATCCTACCTCTATTCATGATTAGTAATCACTAACCTTCTATCAACAGGATAAAAAAGTGAATTTTTCCCTCCGAGGAATTAGAATTAGGGAAAATAAAAAAAAATTATCTGGTCTTCTTACGTATTAATATAGACAATAAAAAAAAATATCGAAATAAAAATAAAAAGAAATAAATATAAAATAGAGAATAGAAGTTATTTCTATATCTATCGATAACCCCCATTTTTTACTATGAATCTCCGTTTGTTGGATGGATCGAATTAGTTAGAGTCGCAAACTCCTAATAAAATCTTTTATTTTCATAAGAAACTCCTTATTAGATTAGAAAGATAGAAAGAAATAAGGATGGGAGAAGAATAATAAAATATATTAATAAAGTGAATTATCATACATATTCGTGTAGAAAGATGAATAGGTACACTTATTTAGTTCTACATTCCTTGCACTTATTAACTACTTATTTTATTAACTACTTATAAATATTTTATAAATATTAAATATTAATTTCTAAATATTAATACTTTTACTTTTTATTTTACTTTTTTTTTTAATTTAATAAATTATTAATAAATAATTAAATTATTATTTTTAATAAATAATTATAATATAATTATTAATATAATTATAATATTATAATTATAATAATATTTATTATATATAAATATTATTATATATATTATAAATATAATACAGTTTATGATATATACTTAACTTAGGATAGATATACTTATCATATCATAAGATATCTTTCTCTTTCTAATAGATAGAAATATTAAATCGAGGCACCCATTCTATGACAGATCTCAACTTACCCTCTATTTTTGTGCCTTTAGTGGGCCTAGTATTTCCGGCAATTGCAATGGCTTCTTTATCTCTTCATGTCCAAAAAAATAAGATTGTCTAGATCCGATGGGACCAAATCTCATCAATTTATTTCAACACTGGATCATAATACAGATATTTATTTAGTGTAATATGGTACGATATGTGATTCTTTACGAACACAAATGAAAGAACTGTTATGCATGCGGATACATGATATCCGCATAAATGCATGTATATGCATGCGGATACATGATATCCGCATAAATGCATGTATATGCAGGTATAGCTGGTTAAATGAAAAATGGATCGGCGAATATTTTATTTAAATGGAAAGTCAATGTATCGAACAAATTACTTCTAACGGTTTACATCAGAATAGTGCTAGTCAATGAAAGTTACTTCGGGATCAAGAAAGTAAAATTCATTTGGGTTATTCTCTCAATTCCAATCGAATGCAACTGGATCTAGTAGAGTATGAATTGGCGATCAGAACATATATGGATAGAACTTATAATGGGGTCTCGAAAAACAAGTAATTTTTTCTGGGCCTGTATCCTTTTTTTAGGTTCACTAGGATTCTTAGTGGTTGGAATTTCCAGTTATCTTGGTAGAAATCTGATATCCGTATTTCCATCTCAGCAAATTCTTTTTTTTCCACAAGGGATCGTGATGTCTTTCTATGGGATCGCAGGTCTATTCATTAGCTCCTATTTGTGGTGCACAATTTCATGGAATGTAGGTAGTGGTTATGACCGATTCGATAGAAAAGAAGGAATAGTGTGTATTTTTCGTTGGGGATTTCCTGGAATAAATCGTCGCATCTTCCTTCGCTTACTTATGAGAGATATCCAATCCATCAGAATGGAGGTTAAAGAGGGTCTTTATCCTCGTCGTGTCCTTTATATGGAAATCAGAGGCCAAGGAGCCATTCCCTTGACTCGTACTGATGAGTATTTTACTCCACGAGAAATTGAACAAAAAGCTGCCGAATTGGCCTATTTCTTGCGCGTACCAATTGAAGTATTTTGAAATGAGCTGAAGAAAAAATGGAAAAAAACTTGCTAATTTCCTTTTTAATACAACCGTCGACTCTATCTGATATTTCTCTGAAGTACGAGTTCTATAAAAAGGTATTGAACCCATGGATCTATTTCCCATTTTTGTCTAATAATTTAGATCTCGGATCTAGAAGGAAAGGAATATAGAAATAGAATAAGGGTCCTTTTAGGATAAAAATGAAAAAAAAAAAGAAAGCCTGGGTCTCCCTCCCATATATTTCATCCATAATATTTTTGCCCTGGTGGGTCTCTCTCTCATTTAATAAATGTCTGGAACCTTGGGTTACTAATTGGTGGAATACCGGGAAATCCGAAACTTTTTTGAATGATATTCAAGAGAAAAACGTTCTAGAAAGATTCATAGAATTGGAAGAACTATTCCTCTTGGATGAAATGATAAAGGAGTACCCGGAGACACATATACAAAAACTTCGTATAGGAATACACAAGGAAACGATACAATTGGTCAAAACACACAATGAATATCATCTCCATATCATTTTGGATTTCTCGACAAATATAATTTGTTTCGCTATTCTAAGTGGTTATTTTATTCTGGGTAATGAAGAACTTGTCATTCTTAATTCTTGGATTCAGGAATTCCTCTATAACTTAAGTGACACAATAAAAGCTTTTTTGATTCTTTTAGTTACTGATTTATGGATCGGATTTCATTCGACCCATGGTTGGGAACTAATGATTGGTTCGGTCTACAACGATTTTGGATTGGTTCATAACGATCAAATTATATCTAGTCTTGTTTCCACTTTTCCAGTTATTCTAGATACAATTGTGAAATATTGGATCTTCTATTATTTAAATCGTGTATCTCCTTCACTTGTAGTCATTTATCATTCAATGAATGAATGAAGAACTCATTTGATCTCCTGATATCAATCAAATCAGAATCTTTCTTCGTATCGTATATAAAGAAAGCATTTTCAATCTTACTTAATTCTTTATACTTCTAGCTCTTTAAGGTATTCGTCCTATATTCCAGTACAATTATCCCAGTACAATGACAGACTCGTGTATAGGGAACTATACTAGCTACCTATCTAATTTATTGTAGAAATTCCGGGATCAATGATTGGACATGCAAAATAGAAATACTTTTTCTTGGGTAAAGGAACAGATGACTCAATCGATTTCTGTATCGATCATGATATATGTAATAACTCGGGCATCTATTTCAAATGCATATCCCATTTTTGCGCAGCAGGGTTATGAAAACCCACGAGAAGCAACTGGACGAATTGTATGTGCCAATTGCCATTTAGCTAATAAGCCCGTGGATATTGAAGTTCCGCAAGCTGTGCTTCCTGATACTGTAT